TTTTGTATCCATTGAGCAAAGACAGGTTGTAATTGGATAGCGGTATCAGAAAACATATCTTGAGGGCGCCCTAAAGCACTCATGGTATCATTATGAATATACAAACCAAAACTGTGAAAGCCTAAAAATATACACACCCAGTTGAGATGTGATATGATTGCATCGCGATGTCTAAGAATACGATCTAATAAATCGTTGTATCGAGTAGTTGGATCATAGTCTCTTACCATAAAAATGGCTGCATGTGCAGCAGCACCAACTATGAGAAATCCCCCAATCCACATGTGATGTGTGAACAATGACAGTTGTGTCCCATAGTCAGTAGCTAGGTATGGATAAGGAGGCATAGCATACATATGATGAGCTACAATAATGGTCAAAGAGCCTAACATAGCTAGGTTAATAGATAATTGAGCATGCCATGACGTTGTTAGGATCTCATATAGACCTTTATGACCTTGGCCTGTAAATGGACCTTTATGGGCCTCTAAAATATCTTTTATACCATGCCCAATACCCCAATTAGTTCTATACATATGACCGGCAATGAGAAAAAGAATTGCAATAGCTAAATGATGATGTGCAATATCGGTCAGCCATAGACCCCCAGTTAGTGGATCTAATCCCCCACGAAAAGTAAGAAAGTCCGCGTATTTTGACCAATTCAAGGTAAAAAATGGGGTTGCTCCTTCGGCAAAACTTGGATAAAGTTGAGCCAAAAGATCCCGATTCAAGATAAATTCATGAGGAAGTGGGATCTCTTTGGGATCTACTCCAGCATTTAGAAATTGGTTAATTGGTAAAGATACATGTACTTGATGCCCCGCCCAAGAAAGAGATCCAAGTCCTAGTAGCCCTGCCAAATGGTGATTTAACATGGATTCTACATCTTGGAACCAAGCCAATTTTGGAGCAGCTTTGTGATAATGAAACCAACCAGCAAAAAGCATTAAGGCTGCAAAGACCAATGCACCAATTGCAGTACAATAGAGTTGTAATTCATTCGTTATTCCAGATGCTCGCCAAAGCTGAAAAAAACCAGAGGTTATTTGTATTCCGCGGAAACCTCCGCCTACATCACCATTCAATATTTCTTGGCCTACTATTGGCCAAACCACCTGGGCACTCGGTCGAATGTGAGTAGGATCATTTAGCCATGCTTCATAATTGGAAAAACGAGCACCATGGAAATACATGCCACTCAGCCAAAGAAAGATAATGGAGAGTTGGCCGAAATGAGCACTAAATACTTTTCGGGAAATCTCCTCTAAATCACTAGTATGGCTATCGAAATCATGAGCATCAGCGTGTAGGTTCCAGATCCAAGTAGTAGTATCAGGTCCCTTAGCTATTGTTCTTGAGAAATGACCAGGTTTTGCCCATTGCTCGAAAGAAGTTTTTATGGGATCCCTATCTACCAAAATTTTGACTTCTGGATCTACCAAAATTTTGACTTTTGGTTCCGGCGAACGAATAATCATTGAGTCCTCCTCTTTCCGGACAACACATACAAAGAGACCCGCCAACATAAAACATAATGAGTGAACTTATGAGAGATGTTTCTCTTGAATATCTTTCTCTTCTATCTCCCATCTATTTATTCTATATTTTCTTTAGTTATTCACTAGAACAATTATGATCCGGAAGTGAATCCGGGGCAAGTGTTCGGATCTATTATGACATAGCAGTGAGGCGCTCAACGGACCCTTTTTTTTTTATTCTAAAACCTTTTCTGAACTTTGAATTTAATGAAGTGAAAGAATTTTTTGTGCAACCTAGTCTATTCAGATTTCACTTAGAGATTCCTAGATGAAAAAATGGGCAGAATTCGCCCACGAAAAGAAAAATTAGGTAAAAAAAATAGGCTAAGTATAAATCCTATGTATGCTGAGCAAATCAAAAATGAGATAGAAAAACTGAATCGTAAACAAAGTTCAGGTTCGAATTCCCTAGATAATATAGATAGTATTGTCTATAATCTATATCTATAATGATGATAATGATAAACAAATGAAAGACTTTCAAAAGATTTCATTTCATCCAATTAAAATTTTCATAATGACTGGGTTGACTTTGAAAATTCATTCATTGAAATTGAATTGGTTGGGTGGTACCAAGAAAATCGATTATTAACTTACATTTCTTATGAAATATTAATTTAATTAAATTAATTATTAATTAAATTAACTGATCAACGTGCTTTGTTATCGAATTATCGAACATTTTTTTCTTGATTTCAATTTTTTTTTTTTGAAAAAAAAAAAAACGGATATATTTTAATATGAGACTAACTCCTACCACTTCGGATACTGAGGTTTCTGGACTTCAAAAAAAAAATCTGGGACGTATCACGCAAATAATTGGTCCGGTACTCGATGTAGTTTTTCGACCAGGTAAGATGCCTAATATTTACAACGCTCTGATAGTTCAAGGTCGAGATACTGTTGGCCAAGAAATTAACGTAACTTGTGAAGTACAGCAATTATTGGGAAATAATAGA